AGATCTAGGAGAGAAAGAAAGTCTTACAGATTTTTAGATATACTTTTTCGTGTCATATTTGAAAGTCTGAAATGAATGGAAAAAAGCATGGTCAAACTACCAGAAGAGGCGCGGCCCTTCATGGCAGTTGGTAGTCGGCAACCAGTCTTCTTTCTTTAAATAAAAGGCTAAGGGCAGAGACCTTTTTTATTTGATAATAGCAAGTCTAGTCCAGGTTTAGGAGCACATCCCCGGTAGCAAAGGAAGCCTAGTGTGAGTGGATGCGTAGTTTGAAAGTATTTCCACCTGAACCAGGGTCGTGCTGAACCTTTTTCTGGCTGACGTTCCTTTGTAGGAGGTCCACATGGACTTAGAATGAGGAAGTAAAGCATCGAATTCCATGTGTTCAGCATGGATTTCAAGATGAGGAATAGCACAAAAAAAAGAGGAAGCGTCCGGCATTAGAGATGGCTTCAGACTCGACCTGAAAGGTGCCAGTTACATCTATTGGACCAGACGGAAATACAAGCTTTCTTGTAGCATGCATGGGTTGTATTCTTTTGCTTGAATTCGACTAGATCCCTTCCCGCCTAGTAGTTCTCACTGGTAGGCTACCGGGGAAACTCGGTGGAGCCGCTGGTGGTTCTTTGTCTCTTTGGCCCTTAGTTGGCGCCCTAGTCGACCTCTTCTCTTTATCCATTCCACATTCCACTTTCTGTAAACCCCTGACTCTGTGTCTCGCGCTTTTCAGCCTGAATTCAATTCCCGTAATTATTATATAAAACTACATACATCAATTAATAAAATAGTATAGTAATCGAAGATAAGATAGAGTCTGACTTACTAGTGGCCCTTTCGGGGACTCTTGGGTGAGACTGGAAAGCCAGACTGATTATACCCTTCCCTTCGTGCCCCTCACCCGAGGTCACCAGTTGTCCATTCAATCCGATCGGGGAATAAGCCAAAGGACAGCCAAGACCATCCTTCCGAGGGTTAGGTTCAAGGGTTGATTCGAAGACGCATCTCCTCTCTTCGGTAAGCTAACAAATAAAGAAAGCTTTTGGCCTCCTTGCCTCTGTATGAGCCTTTTCGCTAATATGCTCGGAAAGTCATGGTTCCTTGCTTGTGGAGTTCCTTCTTGGATTGAGGGAGTACGGAACCAAGCCCGATGTTCTCTCCCATTAAGTTAAGCAATTTCGAAATTCATTCAAGGCTTGCTTTTAGAGCAATGAAGCTGAAAGATGAATTGAGAAGATCCAGAGCGAACTAATGAGTTTGAGTTCATGAGGTTTAGAAGCTAAATTGCACGAGCATTAGAGTAGCTAGGATTTGATACGAGTGAGACGAAGACTCGATGGTTCTTACAGACCAATCTCGACAAATAACATAAATTGGACAGTAACGAATACGAATTCATTCAATTCGAAATTCTTTGTCTCTCGACTTATAATTATAAGGTTTTTATTCCATTGTTGAAAATCGAAGTTGTGTAACGCATATAGTTATCGATTGATAAGTGACTTCGTTTCCAAGCTTTTCCGTAAGTCAATCCAGCTCGTCTTTATTCTCTTATTCCATTCATGAGTTGCTAACTTACTATTTATCAATAGTGTGATTTTTCTCAGGTGACTGATCGAGTTGAATCATAAATTAACAGATAGGGGAATGGCCCGCTCTAGATGCTCTCGAAGCAGTCGTAAGCCTAAGGTAAGGAAATCCTTAGGTTTAGCCTAGCCCTTTATCGAAATAGAATGCGAAGAAAATGGAAAAAAATCCCGCCGTGCGTGAAAGTGGCACGAACCGGGATATCCTCTAGGAAAGAGAAAGGCATTAGCCAATCCCAGGAACGGAGCGTAGAAGGTATGAGTTCGACACCCGCTTAGCCCATAGCTTTATGGCTTAGAAGAGTAGCTGGCATTGGCTCTTTGCTTTAGGGACAGTCGATCAAGGGGATGACGGAAGATGGCAGAGAATGTAGAAGATAGCCACAGACAAGGGCTTTCGGCAAAGAAGGTGTAGGCGGAATAAGCTGTGATTGGATTGGACCAAATAAATGCCTTTTTTTTTGACACCATTGCATTGGTCCATGCCTCTCTCATTCTAAAAGTAGCTGTCTCCATCCCTTCTATGAGCAGGGCTTTTAACCTCGGATGCAACTAATAAACTTTTATGTTCTTCTGTAAAGGAAAGGGGCTGGGAGTAACTACTATTACTACTAAGGGACCAAAAAGCCTTTCTCGTCTGTCATGGAGAACCTTCCCGGGCTCGGGCTCTACCATAGACTTAGATAGACTTAGAATAAGCGGGACTAGAGGACAAAGCATCGAGAAGAAAAGCCTTCAGAGCCAAGACCTACTCCTAAATCAGCAGAACTACGGATGAAGCAATAACTCTCATCCTACAGACATCAAAGAAATCGCTGTCTAAAGCCAATGATTAGCGAGCAAGCAAGCCAAGCCGCAAGGAAAGGGTCACCGAAGTAGGGGACCGCAGCTAGCGAAGTGAACCGTTAGAAACGGGGGTATAAATAACAACAAGTCAGGCATGAAAGCCAAGTGAAGTGACCAGAGGGTTAGGGTGCGGTGCCAATTCTTAAGAGTGGTGTGAGGCAGTGAGCTAGCTTTCGTCCCGGAGGATGAGAACGGAATCTTTTTTCTGACTTCCATAGAAGCCATATTCCACCTTCAAATCCCTCAGCCTCCACTCTAAAGCAACTATCCAACCCAAGTCTCTTTATAAAGGTGTCCGCTTTCGCGGTTCTAGAATAATCCAAATCTGTAAACTATGCTCCTTTACTAAAGCCTTAACATGACGCCTGCAATCATCAACAAAGTGCTTTGCACTGACCCGTCCTCGAACCGGGGAGCTGGGCAGAAGGCTTTGCTCTAACCGAAGCGTAGAAAAGCAAACCCATCTTTTACTAAAAGGAAGGTCTTGGTTCTTTCTTATACCCGGAAGTCGGATCTATGTTGAAAACATGAGCAAGGAGCCCTTAGATGTACATAGAGGATCTCTAACTGCTGGCGCAGGATGCTTACTAGTAAACCCAATGGGATTCAATTCTTCGATTCCCTTATCTTCAGGTTAGCAACTAACTGGCTCTAGTACTCGGTACTCTATCCTCTTCCCATTGAATTCTATTATATGACCACATTGAATAGGCTAGGAAAGGAATCTTAGGTAGGAGAACAAGCCCTTTATTTTAGTTTATAATAGCAATGGGAAGTCCACTTTGCTACATAATGCCCTTACCCTTAGTCAACCACCAAGACCGAAACCCGCCCTTTCCTAAGCCAATGCAGCCCACGTTCTCTAACTAATTGATACCCAAAAAGGTAGCACACTAATCTCCGTCACCCTCGGGTCAGGTCTGGCTTCACCTTATTCCCGTCAGTTTCGTCACTCTCTTTTCTTTCAATGGCATCCGCTTTCAAAGCCTTTTCGTTAGCAATCCCTTCACACCGCCCTCCTCACTCCTCATCAAGCAATGGATGATAGTAGTGCTGTCAAGAGTTCAGACCGTCGAATGAATTGAATTGTGGCCTGGTGGGAGGACTTGTGTGACGATGCAGCTGGCACCTTTGAGGTCTCGTTGCAGAGTAGGCAGACACTCTTGCGTGCACTGTACACGGTTGGCGCGGTTGTGAGAACTTAATGGAACTTTTGAGTGGAATTCCGAGGTGTGGAAACCGGAAGTCTCATGTTGTTCGTCAGCACTATGGCATGATCGGATTGTACCAGTGACAAGTGTTTCGGTGGTTAGTTTGACATTAGGATCCTCTCAGCTATCTAAGTGCCACTCGTTGGAGTGTGGTACTTGCTTGACAGCTGGGATCTTTCCTAGGTGATGGCTGGGACTGCGTTTTCTTTGGGGACGCAGGTTTCCATATGAATTGGAGGAGGCCTATATAAATAAATTCTTTACAGTCTACTTTGCTGGCCTTGAATCTTCTTTCTTGAGTTTGACTGGCTTAGTAGCCACCTGGGCAACCTTTGACTCTGAAGGGAGGTTCAAGGTGTTGCACAAGCTCCTTGGGGGGCACTTGACTTGGGGGGGAGTGCCCGCACCGTTAAGGGAGTCTTTGTGTGGCTCAGGTTAGATTATGCCATGGTTATCTCCTAATGGGTCTCATCTTTCTACTAAGCGGACTATTAGTTTCAATCTTTTATTGAACTAGTCGTTCATCAAAGCTTCCGGGTGAAAAGCTAGGTGTCCTTATATTCGGGGCTTACCTAGGATACAGACAGACCTGCTATTTGCTATGGTGAGCGCGGCGTAGGTTGACAACCTTGTCGCGGATGACAACTGATGATAAGACTTTATGGCTGTCAGCCGCAACTAACTAGAGATAGGGGAGGCTGATTATCTGTGTGACATCGATTCGGTGGTTAGAGAGGTTAGTTCAGGGCCCTGATAATCATCACCGGGCGTCTGACACCAGAGCGATCACGGCATTTACTCGGGTTTAGCCTAGACAACGGTTCAAGGATTATCTTGTCCTTGGTGACGTTTGGCATCGGGACCGTAAGGTCGTTGTTGAATATAGGAAGATCTTAGGCAATCAGGGGGTTTACTCCAATCGGAAGACTAGCTTTTCCATAGGGATTGAATGCCGGATTAATCACTTCACGGGAGAGAACACGAGGGATGAGCGACGATCGACCTACCGCTCCGTGGGTTTGTACTAGTAGATAAGGTAGTTCATGAGTTCGTATTACAATCAGAGGTAGGAAAAGCAATGACCAGATGGTAGTGAGAAAAATCTCCTAAAGAAAGGTAAGGCCATAGTAGAAAGCACTTATCCGCTAAGGCTTCGCCAGTTCCCAAGTTGGTGGTGGGAAAGTAGAAACAGTTGTTCTTGAAGCTGTCCCTGGGGAAGTTAGAGGTAAGGGTGTAGGTAAGGTAGTAGTGATCAGATGAACATCTCACTTTCGCTATCAGAGCTATGTGAGGCGATCTCCGTGAGGGAGTCTTATCTCGAAAGGAGTGAGTTTACCGAAAGGAAGAGTCATAGGATGTGTAGTAGTAGCATAAGAAAGCATGCCCAAAGAAGAATGCGGAAAGAAGGACTCTTTTTTACCGGTCGGAAGAAAGAAAGCAACTAAAAGCTTCACAGATGACCAGTCCATTTATCATCCCACCACTCACGCCAACGTAGGAGTTGGAGGGTAGACCCATGCATATGTTTAGCTCTTGGCTTCTATTCCCTATGTCAATAATCGCGAAAAAGAAGTTTACTACAGGAAAAACTACATTAAAAGCTCTCTATTCCGTCTAGTCTGATATTACGTAACCAGTCCATTTCGTATGTCTTTCTAAGCGAGGGGCCGGGTTTCCTTGTTTCCTTTCGGAGGACATGGTACATGCCCTGCAAGAAAATAGTCTTTATATTAATAATTATAATAATAAGAAGTCCTGTTCTCTCTCGGCAGCTACCATCGGATCATCGGAGTTGGGCAGTTACATCTTTCATTCAATAACCAGTGGTTGAAGGTTGATTCCCAACAAGAGCAACCTGTTCAATAAGATGGGAGCTAAAGGAAGACTCACATAGATTAAGTAACTTTTGAAGCTCGGAAGACTTATACTGTTTGCTGGGGGTGACCCAAGACGGTCACGTCCTTACTCAATAACCGAAGCTGACTAATCGACTCGATCTTTATCGTAATCGTATAAAGGCCTCGCGTCAGATATTGGTTGCGTTGATCGGCGGATTGCAACATCACATCTGGAACGACCGATCTATGAATCTATAGCTTTCCGTGTTGAAAGACGTCAAGAAAGCTTGAATAAGAATAGTTGATTCAATAGCTGCGGTTAGTCCTTTAGACTCTTCCTACTGTCAAGCTACTACAGGCTAACTCATAGCCATCTCTTTAGCATCCTAGCCCAAAGAATCCCATCATGGGTGAAAGCGCAATCCCAACTGTCTAATTTCGTGCTTAAAGGGGTTCGCAGTACTTGCTTTTTACCTTTCGTATTCGGCGGAAGTCAAACTTGATATCGGTGAGCTCCGTTTGCTTCGAAAAGATGTTGTTGGGCAGTAAGCATTTGCAAGAATAGCATCCCTATGTGGGGGAAGATCACGAAAGACAAAGATTATAAAGAGGGCCTCATGACGACTAATCCATGAGAGCCCGTATTTATGCTTTCATTCACTCGTTCCTCATGGTCAGGAGAGGGAAGATCTTAAGGCTTTCTAGTTTTTGAATCCACTTCAGAATTTGATTGTGCCCATTGATTGTATGCCGAGGGAGAGAGCGATAGAGAGAGGGGTGGTAACCTGACCTGGGACATCGATCTGGAGTTGTGGTCTCCTTCCCATCCTTGCGTATGCCTGGACCTAGAACGGAGGATCTGAACGAGAGAGTAGAGTGAAGGCCTGTAGTTGAGACAGAAGCGAGAGCTGGATCAAGGCCTTTGATAGAGTGTCCTCCTATCACTGAGAATCCTTTCCTGGTCAATGAAAGAGACGAGCAAGACTTCAAGTTCCGTTATTACCGGGTGCAAGGCTGAGAAAGAAATGAATTGAAACCCGAATCAAGATCAATGCGTGAAAGAGCAAAGGATTCTACATCACAGGGTCAGGCCCCAGGAGATGAGACTCTCCGTTCTTTAATCAGATAAGGATGCTTTCCATGAATTGCTCCAGCTCTGGTGCACACCAGTTCTATCTAGAAAGAGAATGTTCACTGGAAAGCACAGACCAGCTAAAAAAGAGTGAGCTAATCAAGGTCGGGGCGGGTCTCCAAGAGGTGTCCCCACCGGCTATCAATCTTGACTATATACGGGCCTGTCTTCTTTCGATTCGATTTGACTCTTCCGTCCCTCTCCTTACCAGTCGAGCAACTCCGTCCCTCAACTACCGATTTTGCTTCTGAGATTTCTTCTCCCTTCTACTTTAGTGATCGAAGGTCCATAAGCAGTCTTGGTTGTTGCTGCTTCCGAAGAAAGGAAAGTCTACCTTATCTCCCCGGAATGACGTTTTCGCTTCTTTTTTATTGGACTGTCTCCGCTTCTTGAGTGAGTTCAGTGGGTCAATCTCATACGGGATTTCAACTAGGCACTTGCACATGCGATTAACGGCTGTTGGATCGAATTCCCACTTTTCCAGGGATCGAACTCTAACTCGATTGTTTGGCATTAAGCTCTAGCACTTGGCTTTGCCATTGAGTAAGCGCTTGAAGTTAGCTCTTTGCATTGATAAATCCGGTCTAAGCTAGGCTGCAAGATAGGGAGAGTCTGAGTTCAACACTTTTTTCTATTACTATTAAGAAGGAAGCTCAGGCATTGAGTAATTAGTAAGTCAGCTCGAAGGAAGTCAAAGTGGAATCTAGTAAATCTTTATTTGCGTCTAATATAAAGACAAGAAAGCCAAAAATGAATTAACAAGTTTTGGCTTAGATTGTCTTTTTCATCGCTAGGACCAATGATTGGACTCAACCCCGGCTTGGTTGGGCTTGGGCTTGGGCTCCCTTTACAGCTTTCATTCTTTGATTGGTACACTTGGCTGTATGTTCTACTTGGCCCATATATCCGATTGGAAGGAAGAAAACCCCTCCCTTTAATTATCACCTGAGGAAAGTAAACTCCTTCTTGGCTATGAACCAATAGGCGGGGATGAGCTAACCTAGTGTATATTATCTCATTTTTTCGTTCGAGATGATTTGACACAGACCTTTTTCATCTGGTCCCTGCAGACGATGTGGATTCCTCTAGCAAAGAAAAAAGACGATCAAAATAGCAAGCACACTGAACGATTTGATTAGATATGCTTGGGATTTAGCAATCATCTTTTAGATGAAGGTATGATACCATGATGCAGCTTGTTGAACCAACCATTCTCGTTGGGAGCTTAATAAAAAGAGTTCCAACTAGAAGAGTAATCAGCCTAATTGATTGAAAAAGAGTACTTTGCCCGCTCTAGTTCTATCTAAAGAAAAGAGGAGGTCCTGGGCTTTGCGAATGAGTTTAGATACAAGCCTTATTTTAGTATAAGAGTTCTCTTAGCAGAGAAGACAGGCCCAGACTCAGAAGTAATATTTCCCGTCCTTGAGGAAGAAGCTTGGCACCAGTCTTTGTTGCACTTAAGTAAAAGGCTTAAAAATTCTATCTTCTCTGAGTCAGAAGCAAGAGGAAATCGGGATAGGGTACATGCAAGGACTTTCTTGAATTGGAAGTTGAAGTCTTTGACTTCGCTATTCTATATAGAAGGGAAGTGAGCGACATAGTCAGCGAAAGAGTGATCCTCCAGAGTAGGAATAGGAAGCAGGGGGGCACAAAAACTGAACTTCTTTAATTTCGTAGAGCTGGGAAAAGCATTTTAGGATTAGGAGAAATTCTTATATTCTTCTTACCAAAACACCGCATCCGAAATCTACTGGCAAAGAGGCTTATTTTTAGTACTTTTTTCAACTAAAAACAAAGTTTTCAACCCGCCGGCCTTAGGGGATCAACCCCAACAGAAAGAGATCGGCATCCTTCCTTCTTTTAGAATAGCTTTGTCCCATTGAAGAAGAGTTTTTCCTTTCTTTTTTCGTAAAGAAAGTCAGTCTTTGGTGACTTCTTTCCTTTGTTTGGCTTGAGTTCCATCTCATTTGTCAGGAGATGGAGTCATCTTGCTTAGTAAGGAGCGCAGTCCATAGAAAAATGGCCTGACTTTTGTTGTGCCCAACCGTGACTAAAGAGATCCCTTGTTGATATAGCTGAAAGTGGGTGGAATCAATCGTTTAGTATAGTTGATCACGGCTGCTTTTAGGATAGGAGCGATCTTTTCATCCAACTATTACATACATAAGAGAAGAAAGCTGTTAGCTTAGGGCAGAGGTATGCCCTAAGCCTACCCGAGTTCACAGATGTCGTTGTTTATCCCTTTCTTTATTCATGATAATTGGGTGAGTCTTTAGTCTATCTGAGTATAAGATCGAAAAGAATGAATGCATTGATTGCATTTCAAGTGAGATGTCCAAGAGAAAAGGAACGAGGTTTTGAAGCGACGAGAACAAAAAATCGTGAATGAAAAAGCGTGACGAGTTTTTCTCCATTCGATATGTTAGAAGGTGCAAAATCAATAGGTGCCGGAGCTGCTACAATTGCTTCAGCGGGAGCTGCTGTAGGTATTGGAAACGTATTCAGTTCATTAATTCATTCCGTGGCAAGAAATCCATCATTGGCAAAACAGTTATTCGGATATGCAATCCTGGGCTTTGCTCTAACCGAGGCTATTGCCTTGTTCGCATTAATGATGGCCTTTTTGATTCTATTTGTTTTCTAAGTTTCTCCTTTTGAAAGGTGTAGTCCCTGAGGACGAGGCCCCCAGCAATGGGGGGAAAGAAGAGTGGGTACGCGGGCTTCTTTCACTTTCGTTTTGGAGAGAGCATTGTGGAGCAGCAAAAGGCATAAATAAGGGGAAGCGGCGGATTCCCCGGAAAAACGCCTTAAAATAGCGAAGGTTCTGGAGGAGCTTTCCACTTACCGTGATTCCTTGGTAAATGTAAATTCGGGGGGCGGCCTACGAATTGATTTGATTATCGCCGTGCACGATTGGGAATCAAATCAAAGGGACTAGCGGACGTACCATGAGACTTTCTCGTCGTTAGTTTGCTTGCGTTTGGCTTGTTTCCGGGGAGAGGTGAGCCGCTTACGCTTTAAGTGAGGAGACAGGAGCTCTCGAGCTTAGAGAAGTTCCCTAGGCCAGACAGAGGTCTAGGGGGAGTCCGGATAGAGGACTCTTTAAACCGGTGGGCCCGCATATGTAGGAAGGCTTAAGCTTTCGAACTGCGTAACAAAAGCGACTCCTTGTTGGTGTAAGATAGGTGTTGGTCCGATTCACCAATGTAAGTTATAACCTGACGGGTCGTTCGTGTGGAGAATCTCTCTCGTGACTCAGGATTTCTTGATCTTAGAGTGACCCTACCCAACTAACTCTCTCTAAGTAAGAGCTCGCCCTGACTTAGTCTTCTCGATAGGAATGAGAGAAAAGGTCAGTCCTTCTCCTGTGAGAGACTCCGAAGTGGGCTGCTTTCAAGGGCTAGAATTTCCCTGTTTCGACGTGAGATTGGCTTAGCTTGGTCTTTCTGTGTACCTAGAGTCAGTCTTCCCATAGAGCTTCAAAGATTCTGGTCTGGTTCGAGAAGCTAGCCTTCCTTATAAAGTCTGATTTTAGGGATCCTTTTTTTAGTAAAGTACCCGTGGGATTCGATTTGCCAACTGATCCGTGGGTCAGGAACGGGAAAAGAAGAATAAGTAGGACAGGCTCGAGGTCAATTCTTTCTTTTAGGAGAGATCCCACCCCCTTCTTTAGCGCTTGTTCGTAATAAAAGACTTCCTTCTCGTTCTCGGTGAAGGAATCGGAGCTGCTATATAATCAGCATCTTACTCTTTAACGGCAAGCTCAGCAACGAGAAGGTTTCCTCTGCTGGAAAGCAGTCCTTCACGGATATGGGAGCTTACTCCGCTGTTGCTGGTTTAGTAAGCTAAGCATTTCCTTTATTATTTTGAAAAAGGAATGGATAGAGAGGAAGGCTCCAGGGTTTCTTTCTCTTGGTGTCAACATAGGAATGGGAGCAGTTTGAATGGATGCCTTTTTCCCTTGTTGAATCAGCCAAGTCAGTAGCCTTTCTTTTATGCGGGATTGCCTGTTGATGCAAGGAATAAGGGCTGGCTTGATGCCAAAAAGAAGCTGGTGGAGGAATAACGGCAGCTAAATCATCTGCTGCACAGTAGTACGTATTAGGCAAATGGGATTTCTCTTTCCTAGGCTCAGGAGCGTAGTAAGAGGTCTTTGGTGCGTGAATGCTTTACTTAGAGCTTGAACTAGGGGCAGCAACCATTTCAACTGGATACCATCAAGAGGGCAAGAGAGGAGGAGCCGATGAAATTCTTTCGGAGTTCTTCCCCGCTGACGTCTAAGCTCTCAAGGACTCGGATTAGTCAACAGGAATGAAATATAAGAAAGCTGGTAGCTCGAGCGAGGAGCGGAGCCTAGCCCTATAGCTATAGGCTATATAATATTCTATTTCCTCTGCTTTGAATAGTCAGAATCAAACTCATTGCTCATTCATTCAGAGCTCTTGTCGGTAAAGTAGATCGAGAGAGAGAATTGGCTTCTCGAGAATCTGCTGGAGTCAGATCAGTAGGGGAGTTCACACCGGGACTTTCTTAATAGAGAAAGAACCCATACCCTGAACCGGGGAAAGGCGATAACGACCCAGGAAATGGTGAAGTACGTGAATCGACTCCCTCTTCGAGTAAAGACCTTTTAACATAAAAGAAAGAAGAAGGGACTGACTTCTTTCTTGACAAGGATCCTGAATAAATCGCACATGCTCCAAGGACTTCACGGAATTAGGAGGCACACTGGTAGGTATACCAAGAGAAATGCGGGTAAGCGACGAGGGAAATAACCCCTCCATAAAAGCATGCATTTCCAGACAAGAAGATTGATTGTGGAGGAATTGTCCACATGATGAACCAAACGGAGCGGGCAGAGTGAAGTTACCATTTTAGGAGCAGATGTCCCGGCTGGTAAGGGAAATGAATGAAAGAAGCTTCTCCAATAGGAGGCATGTGTTGAGCATTTGTTTCATTCCTTTGGCAGCTGAAGTTCCAGTGCCATTTGAGTAAGGAAGATTGGCCAATCTGAATGACTCCCTGTGAGACTTTGAGAGCAGATGTTTTAGTAGTTCCATTTCTAGTTGAAAACAACAAATTAGAATTCAATCACCAAGTGGATATCTCGAGAACTAAAGGTGCCAAGCCTCGGATTCGACTTGAAATGAGGATAAGGCTTCCAGCTAGATATGTATGATTCACCCGGTACCTGGTATTGGTAGTAGCATCAGTCTCTTTCCCCTCCCTCTGTATGAGTTGAGAGGCTGAGGGGAAGTCTACTAACTATAGGGCTACTCCACCTGACGATTGTTGTCTTCTTTCAATAATGCTTTGTTGGTCACCGCTGCGAGGCATCGCTGATAACATCGCCTGTTGTACAGTTGCTTTAGCCTAGGAGCCAACCTAGCTAAGGTTCACTCCTTTTTTCTTTATTTTATTTCCTTGAGAATGAAAAGTCCTCATCCTCACCCGCAGCAAGCACTTTTTCTTTGTTTGTTCTTTGTGCGAGTTCAGTGCTTCTCTGATTCATAGTGGGACCCGCTGTTCATTAATAGGGGTTCTTCCTTTTCTATCTATTAGGAACTGCTTGTAGAAGAAAGAAGATAGGCTTAAGTCATCGTCGAATAGGGGCTTTTAAAGAGCGTGACTCTTCTTTTTGAAAAAAGGTAAGACTCTGTCTTTATATAATATACACAATTTTCAGTCTAGTTCGCCACAAGGCATGCAAGCAAGGCCTATGTGGAAGAAAGAAGTCAAGCTGCACGCAATCCACAACCAAAAGAGAAAAGCCACTCAAGGGCAGAGGGATCTTGCTCGTCAACGTCCGTTGCCGATCCGGTCATCAATCTCGGAGTCATCAACATCTGCTTTTCTTCGGGACAAGAATGGTTATATCCTGGCAGTGAGCTTCTCGTACCTGTCGTCCAATCCATTAGCGTCCAGCCATTACGAAGAGAGCCTTGGGGCATCCGCTTAAACCCTAGGCTTGGAGCCTTACAACTTTATCAGCTCAAGCTATTTTTACCTTAGACTGAAGCGCATTCACTCATAGGACGACCATCATGTACTTGTACTCAAGTGACGATGAACACTGAACCTAACAGCCGAGGAGACGATCTCCGGTACCCATGAAGAGTAGATTACCAATTCTGTCACCGCTCCGTGGGCTTTTATGATTACACTACTCACGAATCTATCTATCCAATTTCTTACTGAACTTGACTTGTCTCCGATTGCCATGCTGCGCTTTTCGCTCCTTATCCCGTACAGAACGAAGTGAATCTTATTTAAACATTCATTGCTATGGGCCCTCTTATTGCACTGAATGACGGGGGTGGATCCTACTAATGCAATGTTTTCTCCGTGTAGGAAGGCATTTTGAACATCTAGCTGGTATAGGGACCACTTCTTTGATGCAGCAATAGCCAGTCTAGAAGCCCTAATCTTGTCAGGCACGTGACTGCATTCCTAAATTCTATCTCTGCTTCCTTCACTCCTTCTTATTACAATACTGTAAGTGGGGCTGGGCAAGCCAAGCAAAATGGGAGTTTCCTCTTTGTATCCTCTAGTCTCAAGACTTTCTTTCACTTTGAAAATTAGGGCCGGAAAAGGACTCGTTCTTGAAAAAGAGAGAGAACTAAAAAAACCTTGAGTCCAAGTCCGGAGTAGTGGATGTCCACCCTGCGGCCCCCCAAGAGAGTGGTCTTGCCCTTTGCCTTTGCTTTGCCCTTGGCGAACTGGCAAGGGGTGCACCAAATCGCACAACCGAAACTCCAATATTCGGAAAAAACATATGCTTAACACATGCGTCAATAACTCCGTTTTCGGGGTATCCGCCTCTTAGCGCTAAGCATAAAGTTCGCCGGCTACGAGTTAAACATTAGTGCAAAGGGTATGGGCGGGAATAGCAATAGCACACTCCCCGGCGACTGTTTAGGGTTGTCCCTTTTCCGAACCGTAAGAAGATCGAGATTTCTCACTACTAGCGGACCATGCGTTTAAACAAGACTGCTTTCTCAGACTTAAGTAACAAGGATCTAATAAAGCAGGGTTCGAAGGTGCTGGGGCTGTATAGCTCCTGGGAAAACCCAGCTATAAGCTAAGAAATAAAACATTGAAAGACGTTCACCCCTTCCTCTATAATGTGACTTCGTACCTTCTATCAAGTATAAAGGGAGTAGAATTGCTTGTTTGATAGAACAAGGGAGGAATGAATAAGTAAAATGCCAGTTTCTTTGAGAAGAGTAAGCTCGGAATCACAGGGGTTTGAAATTGATTACACTCCTTCTCTTTCTCTCCCTCTTTCCTCTCTTCAATTATCGAGACCCGTACATACAAAGATCTAGGTAGCTCATTTAAATGAATTCGAGGAAAACAGCACATTACATTATGGCAGTGATCTTTAGCTGGTCATAGCCATAATCATAATAAAGGCAACGCAAGGTTTGCTCCATTCCAGACCGACCTACCGTTAGCTTTAATAAAGCAGTATTCCCAGGTAAGGACAGGTGGCATAGCGCAGTCCTCACCGATGTGGTGTCCAGTCACAACCTATAGATATAGAATAAGAAGATTCTCCTTTTACTTACTATTGATTTGGAACTTCTAGATCATCTCGTTCTACTTTATGTCTTACCTAGTTTAAGCCTTGGTGGTCTCATTTAACCAGTGTGCCCACGTGACAATAAGAGCATCGGTAAAGGAGATCCTCCTATTTATTCCTATTGAAGCTGAGCAAAGCTGGTGATGTGCCACTGTAATGGAGGGCTCGGAGAGAGTCAAAGTGTCACCACTGAGTACTCCGAACTGGTCTCCGCAAAGCCTTATACAGGGCTTGTTCTCTGTTTTTATTGATACCACTTTTTGAATGAATCTCCCACTTCTATAGCTATCCTTCTGCTTTCTCTTGTGCTGGCCAGCCTTCTGGTCTTACTAGCCATCCCTCCCATTTTTAGTTACCTGTCTATCAGCCCAGTATTGCTAGTTTTCTATCTTTCCTTATCCAGTTTTCTGGCTGGTCTTCCCCGCAAGCAGTTCACCCATTAGTTCATTTGCTCGCCCGAAGCCTTAGCAGGGTACAAAATAACATGAGTATTCGCAAGTCTTTGGCAGCTAGGGTTGCAATTGGCTAGTAGGGTTTAGTATCTAAGCGGCTGGCTAATGTAGGGAATCCACCCATCTTGTCAGTAGAGTCAATCGCTCTTCTTCCTTTACCGGAGGTGTCAGTAAATCCTCCTTCAGTCCCTGGAAGTGATCCGGATCCGTAGTCGGTGTTCTTAGTGCTGTAAGTGGTACGCACGCCTTAATCTTAGACTCAATCTGCTTTTATGCCAGTAAAGTTGAAGTCTTCTATTCTCGGAGCCAAGGAATCTATTTCTAGTGGCTAACTTTAGCCAGAAGTTTAGGCC